TTGCGGGTAAAAGAGTAATTGAACAAACATTGAATAAGACAGTACCTGAAGGTTCACAAGCGGCTGAATATTTATTCTATAAGGGCTTATTCGATCCAATCGTACCGCGAAATCTTTTAAAAGGTGTTCTGAAGGAGTTATTTCAACTGCATACTTTCTTTCCTTTGAATCAAAATTCAATCAAGTAGAACTTTACGTTCTATTATCTTATTTGTGGCGAACAAGCAGTTAGTTTATCAGACTCAAAGTAAAAATTAGAAGATTCAGGGTTTCTTTGGTAACACAAGATTTAATTCTAGAAAGAATTAAAAGTTGCCGAAAATTCTTTCTTTTTTAGAGATCTTTTTTTACCCATATTCCTGATTCTGATTAGTAATAAGAAAGTTTATATTAACAAGATAAAAGAGCTAATTCTGCTTTTCGCGGCATTACATTAGGCAAATTAAATAAATTTAATGTTCCCCGCTAACGTATACATATTATAATTCAAATAGAGATATATAGTCTTGCCTCTTTCTAGAATCTCCCAATAACTTTCATTATTACTAATAATCCCTGTTGGATCGTATTCTAACGAATCTTTCGGGACTTTTTAATAAATTCTTTTTATTTTTCAAATTAGAAGACAACAACAAAATAATAAAAGCAGAATAATCAAAAAATGGATTATGATACATATATTCCACGTGGAAAAATAAAAAGAATAAGTCCAATTTAGTTCTACATTCCTTGCACTTATTATATACTCACTTATAGTATAATTATATACGAATTCTAATTAATAACTAATTTTTAAATATATAATATAAGAATAACAGGTACAAATATTAAATTGAGGTACCCATTCTATGATAACTCTTAACTTACCCTCTATTTTTGTGCCTTTAGTGGGCCTAGTATTTCCGGCAATTGCAATGGCTTCTTTATCTCTTCATGTTCAAAGAAACAAGATTTTTTAAATCCGATGCGACCAAATCTTATCTTTTTTTTTTCAAGGCTTAGACATGGATGATAACATATATATCTATTTAGTAGAATATCGTATAAGATGTGGCTTCCGCCGAACATAAATTAAATGAAAGAGCTCTTATGCATGTGAAACCATGATATATGGTTATCATAATTATAATATAGTTTAAAAAAAATAGATCAGGATCGGCAGATGCCTGAAATGAAAAGTCAATGTATCTAAATGGATGTAGATATCCATGGGGGATTATATGAAGGGGATGCTAGTATTTTAGATCTAGCCAATTTGATGAATTATGCCTAAGGGGTCACATCAGAATAGTGCTAGTTGATGAGAGTTACTTCGGAAACAAAAAAAAAGAGTAAAGTCAAATTTATTTGGGTTATTCTCTCAATTCCAATAAAATGAAACTGGATCTAGTATGAGTTGGCGATCAGAACATATATGGATAGAGCTTATAATGGGGTCTCGAAAAACAAGTAATTTCTGCTGGGCCTTTATCCTTTTTTTAGGTTCATTAGGATTCTTATTGGTTGGAACTTCCAGTTATCTTGGTAGGAATTTGATATCTTTATTTCCGTGTCAGCAAATAATTTTTTTTCCACAAGGGATCGTGATGTCTTTCTATGGCATCGCAGGTCTCTTTATTAGCTTCTATTTGTGGTGCACAATTTCGTGGAATGTAGGTAGCGGTTATGATCGATTCGATAGAAAAGAAGGAATTGTGTGTATTTTTCGTTGGGGATTTCCTGGAAAAAATCGTCGCATCTTTCTTCGATTCCTTATGAAAGATATTCAGTCCATCAGAATAGAAGTTAAAGAGGGTATTTCTGCCCGTCGTGTCCTTTATATGGACATCAGAGGCCAAGGGGCCATTCCCTTGACTCGTACTGATGAGAATTTGACTCCAGGAGAAATTGAACAAAAAGCTGCTGAATTGGCCTATTTCTTGCGTGTACCAATTGAAGTATTTTGAAATCAGGGGGTAAAAAGGAAAAAAGATTAAGAATCATCTTTCTCGATAGCATAACCTAACTTAAGTTTCTTCCGAACGCTCATTCGAGCCAAAACAAACGTATATGGGCCCAGCCCTAGAACGAAACCTTTTTTTTTTTCAAAAATATTTTATTTTGGGCTCCTTAATGAAATGACTAAAAGATTAGATCTCTTCTATCTTATAATGATAACTAATGATACAATTTATGGCTTGTTTTGCCACTTATTTTTGATCATCACATCACAATATTCTTCAGAAATTTTTTGAAACTTTTGATAGAAAGGGCATTAGTTCGTATCGAAATATCAATAATATTCATTACTTGAAATGGCTATTTGGGGCATTCATCAAAAGGACGCAATTGCTGTGAATTTGCCCAATTGAGATATCGGAAAACAAAAGATTTTATTATTTCTTTATTCGAATTTGAAGTGGATTCTTATTCTATTTTTATATTCTTTCTAGATTCAAGGACTAACCACTAAATCACAAATAAAAAGAGGGAATAGATGCATAGGCTCGATACCTTGTAA